TAAGTGGTTCAAATCATTTTATCGAGATGAGTGTTCTATATTGATAAAAGATTCCTTTTTAAACCACCTCTATATTAACATAGTGGTAGAAAGAGTACTATGCTGCGCTTAGACTTCAAACGGTTTGCTTTAACCATCTTAATAGACCCTCATTATTGGTTGCTAGAGAATCAAAGTAGATTTGCCAATGAATCGCGAAATGTTATGGTTCTTACATATAATTTATTAAGAAGTAATTCGCGAGATAATGCACCTCCCTTTCCCAGTTATAACGGAAAAAGGGGTACAGCTGGTTGGATCCAGCCTATTCTTGAAATAAACAACTCACACACACTCCCTTTCCAAAAAAGATCAATACACCAATAACTATACTTAGATTTATTGGATTTGTTGCTAAAATATCGGTATTAAATCCGAAACTCCCGGCAGACGACCAGTGGCCCAAAGAAACGAAAGAATCGGTTACATTTTTCATATAATTTCCCCTTGACTAAAAAATCGACCAGAGTTCTTTTTCTATCACTTTGCCCTTTTAATTTATTATTTTTTTTGAAATCAAGTCAAAAAAGACTCGAGTTATGTTATAAAGTCTAAACTACTCCTTGGTTGTTGCAACACCTCAAAAAAAGAGCTTCTCTTGACTACGGGCGGGAAGGATGAAAGAGAGTCGGTATGCTAATGCCTCGTCTGCAAATCAGCCCTTCCCATAGGTTATTTTCTCAACGAATAAGGAATTGTAGGAGGGAAGTCTTGCTCTAATTTGAAAAAGCAAACGACAAGTCAAAGGCAATAAAATAAGAAAAATATGTATTTTTCTAAGATTAAACAAAAGGATTCGCAAATAAAAGTGCTAATGCTACAACCAATCCATAAATCGTTAAAGCTTCCATAAAAGCTAGACTAAGCAATAGAGTACCTCGTATTTTTCCCTCTGCCTCGGGCTGTCTCGCGATACCCTCTACGGCTTGACCCGCAGCAGTCCCTTGACCAATTCCAGGTCCAATAGAAGCAAGCCCTACAGCCAATCCAGCAGCAATAACGGAAGCAGCAGAAATCAGTGGATTCATGATAAGTCCCTCGTACCAACAAAAAGAAATGGTTAATGATACAATCAGCCAATGGATTATGACTTAATTATTCCATCGATACATCCAGTCGAAGTAACTAAGAACTTCGAATTTAAGTAAGAATATTATTGAATAATCCAACCTACTTCGATATCTAGTTTTTCGTTTCTATCCCGCATAGTTTTTGTGAATTCATAGCACTTTCGTTCTTCCATTTCGTGATTCCGAACTCTTATTTCAATTCTTTCATCTTTTCTTGATTTCATCTCTTTATTCAGCGAATTCACAGCCACAACGATATGAGAGAACTTCTATTTGAACCCACACACGGTAGTGCGGAAAATGAAATATATCTTTAGTTCATATATAACTAGTCAATATCTAATATCACATATACATGTCTTTCTTCCATAACGTAAACCATTAGATTCAATTGGGTTCTCGAACCCATTCGTTTTTTAGGAATACCCCCTTTTCTGCTGTATTCGTATTTAGTTATCATTAGTCCACCCGAATACATTCTAAATGGACTAATGAAATTGATTAACGCGAATTATTGCATAAAAATGATTTGATTGATCTAAGTTCGTGCAATTTATTAAATTTTTTTTGTCAATTGTTGAATAAAACCAACTGTAAAGTAGAATCCTTTCTACCGTTTTTTATTTAATCACACGTTGTAAACATATATCTTAATTCAAATCAGAATTTGAATAAGAAGATTGGCCGACCGACCAATATAATAAATATATATAATATCTAGAAGGCCGATATTCGTCGAAAAGGTAGCATCTTAAGTGGATGAAAGGATAATTTTAGGAAAAAGATCTCAAAGATCTCTTTCCTTTTTTTTACAACTCCCTAATATCGTAATTTGAGATTTTTTGTTCCTATTGCTTTCTATCGTATATAGAGTCTTGTATATTTCTATTCCTTAAGTAAATCACCTTTAGCTGTACATACATTGCTTTGTACTAAGCTAAAAAAAACTATTTCAATGATGGCCTTCCATAGATTCACCTATATAAGCCGCGGCTAAAGTTGCAAAAATAAGAGCTTGAATACCACTTGTAAATAATCCAAGGAACATGACAGGGATAGGAACTACTGAAGGTACTAAAGAAACAAGAACAACAACTACTAATTCATCCGCTAAGATATTTCCGAAAAGTCGAAAACTAAGTGATAAGGGCTTGGTGAAATCTTCTAAGATGTTAATGGGTAAAAGAACCGGGGTTGGTTGAATATATTTCCCGAAATAACTTAATCCCTTTTTGTTAAGACCTGCATAGAAATATGACACTGACGTGAGTAAAGCCAAAGCAACCGTAGTATTTATATCATTCGTAGGTGCGGCTAACTCTCCCTGAGGTAATTCTATGATTTTCCAAGGTAAAAGAGCTCCCGACCAATTAGAAACAAAAATAAATAAA